TCCGTGTTGGAATAGAAACTTATTAATAGACGAGATTTTACAAAAAAATGTGTTTTTTTTTTTTTCATTTCTTTTAGGAGAAAAGAAATATTACTTTTCTTGATGCGAATTTGACACAATATAACAAATTACTTTTCTATTTACACTTCGAAAAAAAAAATTGAAAACATGATTCCCTCATAAAATATCATATATAGTGAAGTGATACTCCGGTTTCTTACAAAAAAGGAAAAGAGAATCATTTTTTTTTAATAACCACTCTTTATTTAGTTAATAATCCTGTTGATTGGATCTATATACTTCTTTTTAGAGGCAAAAAAATAGTTAAATGATTTTTCATCGAATGACTATTCATCTATTTATTTTGATGGAAATAGCAGCAAGAAAGTTCTATGGAAAAATGGTGGTTCAATTCGATCTTATCCAATGTGGAATTAGGATACAGGTGTAGGCTAGGTAAATCAATGGATAGTTTCAATCCTTTTGAAAATACCAGTATAAGTGAAGACCCGATTCTAAATGATACAGATAAACACATCCATAGTTGGAGTAATAGTGACAACTCGAGTTCCAGTAATGTTGATCATTTAGTCGGCGTCAGGGACATTTGGGATTTCAGCGTTGATGAAACTTTTTTAGTTCAGGATAGTAATAAGGACAGTTATTCCATCTATTTTGATATAGAAAATAAAGTTTTTGAGATTGAGACTGATTATTCTTTTCTGGGTGAACTAGAAAGTTCTTTTTCTAGTTATTGGAGTTCTAGTTATCTGAATAATGGGTCTAGGATTGGCGACTCCCAATATGATCATTATATGTATGATACTAACTATAGTTGGAATAATTACATCAATAGTTGCATTGACCGTTATCTTCGCTCTCAAATCTGTATTGATAGTTCTATTTTTAGTGGTAGTAACTATTATAGCGAAAGTTACATTTATAGTTACATTTGTGGTGAAAGCGAAAATAGTAGTGAAAACGAGAGTACCGGTCTAATAACTAGCACGAATGGTAGCGATTTGGTTATAAGAGAAAGTTCTAATGATCTCGATATAACTCAAAAATACAAGCATTTATGGGTTCAATGTGAAAATTGTTATGGATTAAATTATAAGAAATTTTTGAAGTCAAAAATGAATCTTTGTGAACAATGTGGATATCATTTGAAAATGAATAGTTCAGATAGAATTGAACTTTTGATTGACCCAGCGACTTGGGATCCTATGGATGAAGACATGGTATCTCTGGATCCCATTGAATTTCATTCCGAAGAGGAACCTTATAAAGATCGTATTGATTCTTATCAAAGAAAGACAGGATTAACCGAGGCTGTTCAAACAGGCACAGGTCAACTAAACGGCATTCCCGTAGCAGTTGGGGTTATGGATTTTCAGTTTATGGGGGGTAGTATGGGATCCGTAGTAGGTGAGAAAATTACTCGTTTGATTGAGTATGCTACCAATCAATTTTTACCTCTTATTTTAGTGTGTGCTTCCGGAGGAGCACGAATGCAAGAAGGAAGTTTGAGCTTGATGCAAATGGCTAAAATATCTTCTGCTTTATATGATTATCAATCGAATAAAAAGTTATTTTATGTGTCAATCCTTACGTCTCCTACAACTGGTGGGGTGACAGCTAGTTTTGGGATGTTGGGAGATATCATTATTGCTGAACCTAACGCCTATATTGCATTTGCCGGTAAAAGAGTAATTGAACAAACATTGAATAAGGCAGTACCTGAAGGTTCACAATCGGCTGAATTTTTATTCCATAAGGGCTTATTCGATTCAATCGTACCACGTAATCTTTTAAAAGGCGTTTTGAATGAGTTACTTCAGCTCCATGATTTCTTTCCTTTGAATCCTAAATCAAGTAGAGTCTTAACTTAATTAAAGTTAATTAAATTGAAATTAGTTAATTTTTTTTTCTGGCGAGCAGGTATTTTTTTATTGTAATCAAAGGAAAAACACCACGAATGCATTTTTATGTGACATAAGAGTAAATTGTAGTAAAGAATCATCCAGATAATTTTTTGGCCGATATTCACTCTTTTTTCCGTGAAAAAAAAGTTCGGCAAGGTAAAATGGTAAATAATAAAAAAGAAAACGAATTTCATCTTTTTTTCTTACTTCTGCATACAAAAATAGAAAAAAGTAGAGTCTCATATATATATATATATCGCGATCGCGAGAATCCCCTCTTTTTGGTAAAAACAAAAAATCCCAATTTTTTGATCGGATTAGAAATTGTAACGAAGTGTTCGGGAATTTATAAGCAGAAAAACTCGTTATTTTTTATTTTAGTAAAATAAAAAAAAAGAAAGTTATAAGACAAGAAAAAAAAAAAAGATAATATAAAGAAGAATAAAAAATAGGTGGATTATCATATATATTTCATGTAGAAATACAAAAAAGTCACTTAATTAGTTCAATACTCTTTGGACTTTATTTTATTAGAATTCTTTATTTTATTAGAATTATATATGTTCATTTCGATATAATTTTATTATATACAAATCTTAGTGATTCTAAAATTAGCTTTGGAATAATTACTAATAAACTAATTACTATTACCAATAATGAAAATAATTACTAAATAATTCGATTAGTAATATAAGAATTACTACTAGTAATATAGTAATATTAATATAGTAATATAAGAATTATTAAGATATAATAATTAATTAATAAGATAAGAATTAATACGAAATGAAATAAGAGAAAGAATTAATATTAATATAAAATATAAATTTAATATTAATTTTAATATTAATAAAGAATAAAAAAAATAGAAATATAATAATAAAATAATAATATAGAATATTAAAATTTAATAGTAGAACTACAAAATAGAAATTTAATAGAATATTTTAGAATATTTCGAAATATTTAATTTAATTAATATTTATTTAATAATTAATGTTTAATTTCATTTTAAGAGAATTGCTTATTTAATTATTTAAATTATTTAATAGAATAGTTAATATTAATAGAAAACTATCTACTCATATCGAAATATATATAGAATAATATAAAAATACAAAAATATGTAGAATTAGAATATATTATTAAAAAATTAATAAAAAAGTTTAATAATAAATAATATAAAATAATAATCTATTTAATAATAATAAATAATAATATTCAAAAATTTCTCTTCAAAATAATAGAACAAAATACTAGAATATAGAAATATTCGAATAGAAATGAAACAAAAATAGAAAATATAGAAATAGGATAATTAATAAATTTAATAAATATCGAATATTAGAATATAGAATATGTTAATAGAAATTAAATATAGATATAGAATAATATATAATTAAGAATTATAGAATATTCTAATATAAAAAATAATATTAAATTCGATTCTAATTATTAGAATATAAATATTCTAATCTAAATATAATAATATAAAAATGAAATAAAAATTCCAATTAAAAGATAGAAGAAAAAAAAAATATTAGAAGAAAAAATAAACAGGTACAAATATTAAATTGAGGTGCCCATTCTATGACAATTCTCAACAACTTACCCTCCATTTTTGTCCCTTTAGTGGGCTTAGTATTTCCGGCAATTGCAATGGCTTCATTATCTCTTCATGTTCAAAAAAACAAGATTTTTTAGATCCGATTAGGTACGATGGAAGTAGATTTCATTTATTTATTTTTCAAGGCCTAGACTTAGATCCTAATACGGATATCTAGTTAGTCTAATATGATATAATCTAATACGATATAACATGTTATATATGTGTAGATAGGAGATCATAGGATGAGGCTACTTTATTTGTTAATCTAATGAATTCGATGAATTCCTCCTAAAGATTCACATCAAAATAGTGCGAGTTAATGGAAATTACTTCGGAAACAGAAACAAAAAAAAAAGAAAGTCAAATCAAATGGGCTAGTCTCCCACTTCCAAAAAAAAGCAACTGGATCTAGTATGAGTTGGCGATCAGAACATATATGGATAGAACTTATAGCGGGGTCTCGAAAAATAAGTAATTTCTGCTGGGCTTTTATACTTTTTTTAGGTTCATTGGGTTTTTTATTGGTTGGAATTTCCAGTTATCTTGGAAAAAGTTTCATATCTTTATTTTCCTCTCAGCAAATACTTTTTTTTCCACAAGGGATCGTGATGTCTTTCTATGGGATCGCTGGTCTATTTATTAGTTGTTATTTGTGGTGCACAATTTTGTGGAATGTGGGTGGGGGTTATGATCGATTCGATAGAAAAGAAGGAATAGTATGTATTTTTCGCTGGGGATTTCCTGGAAAAAATCGTCGCATCTTACTCCGATTCCTTATGAAAGATATTCAGTCTATTAGAATAGAAGTTAAAGAGGGTATTTACGCTCGGCGTATCCCTTATATGGAAATAAGAGGCCGAGGGACTGTTCCTTTGACTCGTACTGATGATAATTTTACTCCACGAGAAATTGAGCAAAAAGTAGCGGAATTGGCCTATTTTTTGCGTGTACCAATTGAAGTATTTTAAAATTAGTTGAAGAATGAGCATTTTCGTAGCAGGAGTGAAAAAATCCAAGAGTCTTCTTTTTTTATAGCAAAACTTATATAGCATAACTTAACTGGAATTTCTTCACAATATTGATGAACTGATGAACTAAAGAATACGTATTATATATACGTATCCGGAACAATTCCAATTATAAAATCAAACTTTTTAATCTACAAATTTTGTTATGCGTATGTAAATTCACTAAATCCAATAACAAAACAAGTAAGAAATCAAAATAATAGACCCATCTCATAGATCAAAACAAAGCATTTCGGAATAAAATAGAAAGAAATTCTCTTTTTATGTTCAATATTTGAAATTGATAGGTTACGTATCGGTAGATTCTATCTTGGAAATTATCTCTACTTTTTTTTGTCATGTGTCAGTCGAGGTTTCTTTTTATCTTTTTTTTGTCTTCCTTAACCTTAATGTAATGAGCAAAGGACTGGACCACTTAGAATGCTAACCTTTCTGTCTTATTTTGCTTTTGCCACTCATTTTTTATTATCACATCACAATATTCTTCATAAATCTTTCTTAATTATTCCTGTGGGATATGGGTAAATTGGCCATTTTTTTTTTTTCGAAATATTTGTTTTGTTGATAGAACGGAATTCTTTTATCTCTAAATCCGAATTTGGAGTCGCTCTGGGGGACATTTATGGAAAGGGGGAAATTGCTTCGAAATTGAGCAATTGAGATATCTAAAAATAATATTTTTTTCTTCATTTGTGTACTCTTTTTATTTTAGGCTATTTTTTTTTTTTGTATTCTTTCATTTTTCAAAATTCAAGGACTAACCACTGGCTTACAAATAAAAACAGCGAATAGATTCATAAGTTCGAAGCCTTGGAAGAGAACTTATACTTGATAGAAATATTAGATCATATAGAATCGAGAAATGAGGTGCGTTCATTAAAAATTCACATACGAAAAATGGAAAAAAAAACACATTTATTACCCTTCTATATCTTATATATATAGTTTTTTTTCCCTGGTGGATCTCTTTTTTATTTAAAAAAAGTTTTGAATCTTGGGTTATTAGTTGGTGGAATACTAGTAAATCCGAAATTTTTTTAAATGATATCCAAGAAAATTGTTTTCTAGAAAAATTCATAGAATTCGAGGAGCTCGCTCGCTTGGACGAAATGATAAAAGAATATCCGGAAATACATCTACAAAAGTTTCCTATCGGAATCCAGAAACAAACGATCCAATTGATCAAGATACATAATGAGGATCGTATCAATACGATTTTGCACTTCTCGACAAATATAATCTCTTTCGTTATTGTAATTGGTTATTCTATTCTAAGTAATGAAGAACTTTTTTTTATTAATTCTTGGGTTCAAGAATTCCTATATAACTTAAGTGACACAATAAAAGCTTTTTCCATTCTTTTATTAACCGATTTATGTATAGGATTCCATTCACCCTACGGTTGGGAACTAATGATTGGTTCTGTTTATAAAGATTTTGGATTTGCTCATAATGATCAAATTATATCTGGCCTTGTTTCCACTTTTCCAGTCATTATCGATACAATTTTTAAATATTTGATTTTCCGTTATTTAAATCGTGTATCTCCGTCACTTGTAGTGATTTATCATTCAATGAATGACTGAAAAATGATCCAAAAATCTCATTAGAATCTTTGTTATTTTGTACACATAAGCAAAATATTCAAAATCTTACTTTATAAAATATTTAAAATCTTACTTTGATTGTATCTTTCTTTATATTATTTTATCTTTACTGTAATATAATATTATTATTTATTTTTTCTCTTTCTTTTTATATTGAATTTCTTTTTTTTTTTCTATACATCACATCCAAGGGATTCTCTTCCTATATCTTATATTTTAGTAAAAATTTTTCAGTAACTACCAGTATCGTGGATAGGGACCTATACGAGCGACCTACCTAATTTTATTGTAGAAATTTTCAGGATCAATGATTGGACCATGCAAACTCGAAAAACCTTTTCTTGGATAAAGGAAGAGATTACTTATTCCATTTCCGTATCACTTATGATATGTATAATAACTTGGGCATCCATTTCAAATGCATATCCGATTTTTGCACAGCAGGGTTATGAAAACCCACGCGAAGCAACTGGCCGTATTGTATGTGCCAATTGTCATTTAGCTAATAAACCGGTAGATATTGAGGTTCCACAAGCGGTACTTCCTGATACTGTATTTGAAGCAGTTGTTCGAATTCCTTATGATATGCAACTGAAACAAGTTCTTGCTAATGGAAAAAAGGGGGCTTTGAATGTGGGGGCTGTTCTTATTTTACCTGATGGGTTTGAATTAGCCCCGTCCAATCGTATTTCGCCGGAGATGAAAGAAAAGATAGGAAATCTGTCGTTTCAGAGTTATCGCCCCACTAAAAAAAATATTCTTGTGATAGGTCCTGTTCCAGGTCAGAAATATAGTGAAATTACCTTTCCAATTCTTTCTCCGGACCCCTCCACTAAGAAAGATGTTCACTTTTTAAAATATCCCATATATGTAGGCGGAAACAGAGGAAGGGGTCAGATTTATCCCGACGGGAGCAAGAGTAACAATACGGTTTATAATGCTACAGCCGCAGGTATAGTAAGCAAAATAATACGAAAAGAAAAAGGGGGGTACGAAATAATCATAACAGATACGTCAGAGGGACGTCAAGTGATTGATATTATACCTCCAGGACCGGAACTTCTTGTTTCAGAAGGCGAATCCATCAAAGTTGATCAACCATTAACAAGTAATCCTAATGTAGGTGGATTTGGTCAGGGGGATGCGGAAATAGTACTTCAGGCCCCATTACGTGTCCAAGGCCTTTTGTTCTTCTTGGCATCCGTTATTTTGGCACAAATCTTTTTGGTTCTTAAAAAGAAACAGTTTGAGAAGGTTCAATTGTCCGAAATGAATTTTTAGATCTGTAAATTTATCAATATCAAGTTCTTAAAAAGAACAAAATTTTGGTT